GAGATCAAATAATTTATAAATTTTAGATTTATAATATTTCATTGATTTAATTTTAGCAGAGATAACTTAAATAATTTATAAATTTTAGATTTATAATATTTCATTGATTTAATTTTAGCAGAGATAACTTAAATAATTTATAAATTTAATATATGGGGACACTATATTAAATTATATTAATTATATTAATTTTATTAACAAATTAAACATATAAAATATAGGGGCATAAATTATTTAAGGGGGCTATATGTACATATAACTATATGTTAAGGGGATATAACTATATGTTAAGGGGATATAACTATATGTTAAGGGGATATAACTATATGTTAAGGGGGGTATAACTATTACTGGTCCTAAGTTTTAAAGTATTAATTGTGATGATTCTTATTATTAGATAACAACTTTAAAATTTGGGGAAATTTTATTTTTTTTATTTATATAAGGAGTCCGGGGACCGTCAGGGCCACCCTATCTGGGGGATATATCTATATGTAAATATTTGATCTATGGAGTTTAGTATGAGTGCTACTAATAGTGTTAGAATATACATAAGTTAAAGATACATTAAATAAATTATATCTTATAAATAGATATAACATTTATAGATTTGTAGCGAACTTAAATGTGAGCTAGGAATAGAGTAATGTTATGTATCCTACATATGGGACTGGAGTTACATATGCAACACATATATTATATTGTGGTACATTATGTCCAGAGGAACTATGGACCGGGGTAAGACCGAGCTTGCGAGGGGGAAAATGGTTCTGGCTCCTTTTTTGGCTTACAGTGTTTGTATTTTAAATTTAATTCTAGTTTTATTAATTAGTTTTTATTTAATTGTAATATGTAAATTTTTGTGAGATTTTTTATATTATTTAAATAATAATATTATAGTTTATACGCAGTTTTTATTTTTATATGTTTAGTATACTGAGATATAGTTAATTTATTTATGACTAGCAAATATTGTGCCAGCAGCTGCGGTTATACAATTAGTCAGAGTTAATTTTATTAGGGATTTATTTATTTTTAAATTGATTATTATTAATTTTTAATTTTAAAGTGAAATTTAAATTTTATGTTTAATAATTGGGTTAATTTATTGTTGAATTATAAGAAATTTTTATTTTAGACTAGGATTAGATACCCTATTATTTTTTAATGTAATTATTTCTCTTAGTACTATAAGTTATGATCTTTAAATTGAAAGAATTTGACGGTAATTTAATCATTTTAGAGGAACCTGTTCTGTAATCGATAATCCACGATAGATTTTACCTTTAATATAAATTTATTTGTATATCTCTGTCTGATTGAATGTTTTATTAGGAATATTTTCTTAAAGTTTTGTTAGAATTTTATGTCAGGTCAAGGTGCAGTATATTTTGAGGGATGAAATGGGTTACATTTTAATTTTAATAATTGGATTATTTATATGTAATTATTTTATGAAATTGGATTTAGTAGTAATAATCAAAATATTTTGATTATGATATATGTTCTTGGTTAAGTACATATCGCCCGTCACTCTCATTAATAAGATGAGATAAGTCGTAACAAAGTAGTCCTATCGGAAGTTGGGACTGGACTTACACAAATTATAATCTAGGATTAACTTTTATTTACATTTAAAGTTTATTTGTGCGATTCAAATTAATTTGAATTATTTTTTATTTATTATTTTTTTTATTTATTTATTATTTTTAATAGAATTAACTTGTTTTTAAGTATTTTTTAAAGAAAAAATAAAAAATAATTATAATTTATTTTACTGTAAAGGATTATATTTAATAATATGGAAGTAGATTTTAATTTTTGTACCTTTTGTATCAGGGTTTATTAATTTTTATTTATAATTTATAATGTTTCCCGAATTAAGAAGAGTTAATTATATTTGATGGTTAATATTATATATTTATTATTTAAGTATAATTAGTTGTTATATTCTATTCGTTTTTTAATATCTGGTTTTTTAATAGATGAATTAAATTCAGAATTAATTTTTGTTATGTGGAAATTGTATTTTTATATAATAATTTAATTTAAGATTGAAGGGGATAAGCTCTTTAATGTATATATAACTTAAATAATTTATTGGATTTTGTAGGATTAGAAATTTTCTTCATTTAAATTGTTATAATAATGTTTTTTTATTATTTTATTTATTTTAGCTTTATATATTTATTAAGAATTATTTATTTATTTATAAAATATTAGATATAATGATAAAATTAGTATATTTGTTAATTATTATATAGTAACTCGGCAAATTTATTTTTCACCTGTTTAACAAAAACATGTCTTAATGTTTATTTTTATTAAGTCTGGCCTGCTCAATGATTTAATAATTTAATAGCCGCAGTATATTGACTGTGCGAAGGTAGCATAATCAATTGTCTTTTAATTGAAGGCTTGAATGAATGGTTTAATGAGAAAGTTTCTTTCTTTATATTAATTATAAAATTTAATTTTTTTGTTAAAAAGCTAAAATAAATAAATGGGACGAGAAGACCCTATAGAATTTTATTTATTTTATTTTAAGATTTTTTTAGTATTTATAAAATCTTAAATTTAATTTAAATTTTGTTGGGGTGATGGTGGAATTTTATTAACTTCCATAAATTAATTTTTATTAATGATTATACTTTAAGATCCTATTATAAGGATATATAGATTAAATTACCTTAGGGATAACAGCGTAATTTCTTTGTAGAGTTCATATCGATAAAGAAGATTGCGACCTCGATGTTGGATTAAAATTAGATTTAAGTGTAGAAGCTTAATTATTCTAGGTCTGTTCGACCTTTAAAATTTTACATGATCTGAGTTCAGACCGGCGTGAGCCAGGTCGGTTTCTATCTTTTTTTTATAAATTTAAAATAGTACGAAAGGACCTTTTAGATCAAATATTTATGTTAATAAAGAATATTTATAAATTTTACTATTTTGGCAGATTAGTGCATTAAATTTAGAATTTAATTATGTATATATATTACAGATAGTATTGTTTTTATTAATTTATTTATTGATACTTATTTCTATTTTGATTTGTGTTTCTTTTGTTACTTTATTAGAGCGTAAGGTTTTAGGATATATTCAGTTACGTAAAGGTCCTAATAAGTTAGGGTTTATAGGATTAGTTCAACCTTTTTCTGATGGGTTAAAATTATTTTTTAAGGAACAAATTTTTCCTTTTAAGTCAAATTATTTTATTTATTATTTTTCACCTATCTTTTTATTATTCATGTCGTTTTTAATATGGAGTTTATTTCCTTATTTATTTAATATCTATAATTTTGATTATGGTATTTTATTTTTTATAGTTTGTACAGGAATAAGAGTTTATGGGATTATACTATCTGGTTGATCTTCTAATTCTAATTATGCTCTTTTAGGTAGTTTACGTTCTGTTGCTCAAGTTATTTCATATGAGGTAAGAATAATATTTATTTTATTATGTATAATTGTTTTTGTTATAAGATACAACTTAATGGATTATATATATTATCAACATATATCTTGGTTTATATTTTTATGTTTTCCATTATTTTTTTGTTGATTATCTTCTTGTTTAGCAGAGACTAATCGATCTCCTTTTGATTTTGCTGAAGGAGAAAGAGAGTTAGTTAGTGGATTTAATGTGGAATATAGAAGTGGAGGGTTTGCTTTTATTTTTTTATCTGAATATATAAATATTATTTTTATAAGTATAATAACAAGAGTTATTTTTTTGGGTAGTGATTTTTATTCATTATTATTTTATTTTAAAATTACTATTGTGGTTTTTTGGTTTATTTGAATTCGAGGGGTTTTGCCTCGGTTTCGTTATGATAAATTAATGTATTTAACATGAAAATTGTTTTTACCAGTTTCTTTAAATTATTTCTTATTTTACTTAATAATTATTATTTATTTTACAATATAATATAATCCATTAAATTAAGTGTGATAAGTCAATAAAAGATAAGTCAATGAAAGGTTAATTCTTTCTTTTTATACTTTCAAGGTATAAGTTTAAAACTTATTGACTATAATTAGTTTAATAATTTATCTCATATTTTATTTATTAAAGGATTAATAAAAAAATATCTAAAATATATTGTTGTTAATACTTGTCCTGTTGTAATGAATGGTTCTTCTGCTGGTCGTGCTCCAATTCATGTTAATAATAAAATAATGGTTACTATTCTTCAGAATATTCTTTTTCTTAAAGGGTAAAATGTAAATCCTTGAAATTTATTTTTATTTAAAATTATTGGTAACATAATAATAATAATTGATATTAATATTGCCAACACTCCTCCTAATTTATTAGGAATTGACCGTAGAATTGCATATGCAAATAAGAAATATCATTCAGGTTGGATATGAACAGGTGTTACTAAAGGATTAGCAGGAATAAAATTTTCAGGGTCTCCTAAGATTCGGGGTTCTAATAAAATTAGTATTGAAAATAAAAATAATGTAATTGCTATACCTATTAGATCTTTAATTGAAAAGTATGGATGAAAAGGTGATTTATCATAATTGGAATTTAATCCTAAAGGGTTATTACTACCTGTTTGATGAAGAAATAAAAGGTGAATGATTACTATTGCAGCTACAATAAAAGGTAATAAAAAATGTAATGTGAAAAATCGTGTTAGAGTAGCATTATCTACAGAGAAGCCTCCTCATAATCATATAACTAATATTTTTCCTAAATAAGGAATTGCTGATAATAAATTAGTAATTACTGTTGCTCCTCATAATGATATTTGACCTCAAGGTAATACATACCCTAGAAAGGCTGTTGCTATTACTAATAATAATAACATTACTCCAATTCTTCAGGTTATAATTAATTTATATGATCCATAATATAATCCTCGTCCGATATGTAAATATAAACATATAAAAAAAAGGGAGGCACCATTAGCATGTGTATATCGTATTAATCATCCATAATTAACATCTCGACATATATGGATTACACTATTAAAGGCTATTTCAATATTAGCAGTATAATGCATAGATAAAAATAATCCTCTAATTATTTGAATTATTAAACATAACCCTAGCAAGGATCCAAAGTTTCATCATAATGAAATTGATGAGGGGGAAGGTAAATCAATTAATGAATTATTAATAATTTTAAATAAAGGATGAATTTTTCGTAATGGTTTATTCATATATTATTTTTTTATTCGTAAAGGTCCTTCTGATACTTTTGCAATATTAGATACAACAATTATAGTTAATAATAAATATAAAATAGTTACTATTGTTAATTGTGCAATTGATATATTAAATATTTTTATTAAACTAATGGGTTCAGAACAATATATTTGTTCTGAAAAATAAATAGTATTATAATTTATGAATATGTGTATAATTAATAAAAATATAATAAATGAAAATACTATTAAATAAAAGGATAATTTAAATTTTTCATTTGATGCAATTCTTGCTATATAAATGAAAAGTACTAATGTACCACTTAATATAATAATAATAATAATATAGGAGAAAAAAAATGACTTTAAAATATATCCAGTAATAGTTGCTATTATTAAGGTTTGTAGAATTAAAATTAATCCTAATCTTAAAGGATGTTTTAATCTTATTAAAATTAAAGAATTAATTATAATTATTGATAATAATATATTCATGCAGTAAATAGTTTATTAAAATATTAATTTTGGAGATTAAAGATAGGACTTAGTTCTTTTTACTGAAGTTTTAAAGATATTTCTATTTATGATTTACAAAATCATTGTTTTATTTAGTTAAACTATTAAAACTTTAAAATTTATTTATATGGAATATATTCTTTTATTTAGATTATTTAGAGGGATTGTGGTTTTTTGTTCAACACGTAAACACTTTTTATTATCTTTATTAAGATTAGAATTTATTGTATTATCTATTTTTATATGTTTGTTTATATATATATATATATATGGGTATGAATTATATATTTCTTTAATTTTTTTAGTCTTTACAGTTTGTGAAGGAGCTTTAGGGTTATCTTTATTAGTGGGGTTAGTTCGAAGTCAAGGTAACGATTACTTATCAAGAATATCTATTTTATCATGATAAAATATTTATTTATATTAATTTTTTTAACCCCTTTATTAATAAATTATTGATTATTAATACATCTTATTATAATTATTTGTTTCGTATTTATATATTTACATATATATTACTCTTTTATTTCTTCATCTAGATCTTTATTTGGATTAGATATTCTTTCTTATATATTAATTAGATTATCTTTATTTATTGGATTTTTAATATTATTGGCTAGATATAATGTTTATAAAAGTTTATATAAATTAAAAGAATTTCTATTTATTATTTTAATTATATTATTATTATTAGTAATAACATTTTCCTCATTAAATTTTTTATTATTCTATTTGTTTTTTGAAGGATCTTTAATTCCCACCCTTTTTTTAATTTTTGGGTGGGGATATCAGCCAGAGCGTATTTCTGCTGGTTATTATTTGCTTTTTTATACTTTGTTTGCTTCATTACCTTTACTTTTAGGTTTATTCTATTTGTTTTTTGAAGGATCTTTAGATTTTTCATTAATTTTTATTGATGGAATTAATATTTATTTTTATATTAGAATAGTTTTGGCTTTTTTATTTAAATTACCTGTCCCTTTCTTTCATTTTTGATTACCTAAAGCTCATGTTGAGGCTCCAGTTTCTGGGTCCATAGTTCTTGCTGCTATTTTATTGAAGTTAGGAGGTTATGGCTTAATTCGTGTTTATAATTTTTTGATTATATATTCTATTGATTATAACTGATTATGAATAATCTTAAGTTTATGGGGTTCTTTACTTGTTAGATTTTTATGTATTTTTCAGGTTGATATAAAATCTTTAATTGCTTATTCTTCTGTTGCACATATATCTTTAGTAATTTGTGGTATTATAAGATGTAGTTTTTATGGATTTATTGGTTCTTTTATTGTAATGATTGGTCATGGGTTTTGTTCTTCTGCTTTGTTTAGTTTAGCTAATATTAATTATGAACGAAGATATAGACGAAGATTATTTATTAATAAAGGATTTTTGGTTAGTATACCTAGAATAACAATATTTTGGTTTTTGATTTGTTCTAATAATATATCTTCTCCTCCCTCTTTAAATCTTATAGGGGAAATTTTATTAATTAATTCAGTTATTTCTTGAGATTATATAACATTTATTTTTTTATCTATTATATCTTTTATAAGATGCTGTTTTAGAATTTATTTATTTTCAATAACTCAACATGGATTTATTTATAGTGGACTTGTAGGATTTAGTTCGGTTAATATTCGTGAATATTGTTTAATTATACTTCATTTTCTTCCTTTAAATTTTTTAATTTTAAAGTTTGATATTTTTGCTCTATTTCTTTAGGATCTATGATAGTTTAAAGAAGAATAATAATTTGTGGAATTATTGGTGAATTTATATCTCTAGGTCCATTTTTAATATTTACATATATTGATCAATGATACTATTATTTATGGGTCTAATTTTTATATTTTTAGGTTTATTCTATTTATTTGATTCTTATTCAGTTTTTTTAGATTGAGAAGTTATTACTCTTAATACTAATCTTATTTCTATATCTTTATATTTTGATTGAATGTCTTTGCTATTTATAGGGAGAGTACTTATTATTTCTTCTATGGTGGTTTTATATAGTTCTTCTTATATAAATAATGATATTTTTAGGATTCGATTTTTATATATTGTTTTACTTTTTGTTTTATCTATAATACTTTTAATTATTAGTCCTAATTTAATTAGAATTTTATTAGGATGAGATGGATTGGGGTTAGTTTCTTATTGTTTAGTAATTTATTATCAGAATATAAAATCTTACAATGCAGGTATATTAACTATTTTAAGTAATCGTATTGGAGATGTATCTATTTTGATTTGTATTTCTTGATTATTTAATATAGGAAGATGAAGTTATATTTATTATTTAAGATTTATGGATAAATATATTTCTTATTGATTATTAAATTTAATTATTTTAGCTTCTTTTACTAAGAGTGCTCAAATTCCTTTTTCTTCTTGGCTTCCTGCTGCAATGGCAGCACCCACTCCAGTTTCTGCTTTAGTTCATTCTTCTACTTTAGTTACAGCTGGAGTTTACTTATTAATTCGTTTTAGATTATTAATTAATATATTTTATTTAGATTTATTTTTACTTATTTCATGTTTAACTATATTTATATCTGGATTATCTGCTAATTTTGAATATGACTTGAAAAAGATTATTGCCCTTTCTACTTTAAGACAGCTTGGGTTAATAATGAGAGTTTTATTTATAGGTTATTCTATTGTTTCTTATTTACATATACTAACTCATGCTTTTTTTAAAGCTTTAATGTTTTTATGTGCAGGCTTAATGATTCATTGTATAAATAATTCTCAGGATATTCGATTTATGGGAAATTTAGTTAATTATATTCCTTTTACTTGTTCATGTTTTTGTATTTCTAATTTATCTTTGTGTGGATTTCCTTTTTTATCAGGGTTTTATAGAAAGGATTTAATTTTGGAGTTATTAAGTTATAATTATTATAACTTATACATTTATATTCTTTTTTATGTATCTGTGGGTTTAACTGTTTGTTACAGTTTACGATTAATTTATTTTTGTTTTAGAATTTCTAGTGGATTAATAACTAGTTTAGGTTATTTTGAAGATTCAGCTGTTATATATTCTCTTGTTATTTTAACATTTATATCTATTATTAGAGGTAGAATCTTAAATTGATTAATTTTTTCCTCATTAAATTTTTTTTATTTTTCGATTATTTTAAAGTTAATACCTTTAATGTTTATTTTATTAGGTTTATGATTAGGTTATAGTTTGTCTTTGTTATTTATTGGTGATAATATTTATGGGGTTTTAAATAATTATTTAGCTGAATTTTTTGGTTTAATATGATTTATACCTAGATTTAGTACCTATATAATTTATGATAAATCTTTATTTTATTCAAAATTAAGATATAATTTAATAGATAATAATTGAGGTGAATATTTGATTTCTAATTCTTTACTTAAAATGTTTATATATCTAAGTTCTAATTATATTGTTATTCATTTTAATAATGTGAAAATTTATATAATTAGATTTATTATTTTATTTGTCTTTTTATTATTATTATACTTAGATAGCTTAAATAAAGCGTAATTTTGAAGAATTTATAATAGATATATTATCTTCTAAGTATTTATAAAGAAAAGATCTTTTCTCCTTATTGAAAATAAGGGGTTTTAAATTAGTTAAACTATATAAATAATAAGGGAAAAACGGATTTTAACCGCTTTAAAAGATAGTTAGCAGCTTCTTTTATTTTCTTTATTCCCTTTTAATTGGATTAAATTAATCATTTATTTTCATTAACAATGAAAAGCCTCTAATTTTGGCTTCAATTAATAATATTATATATTTAATAGATAAGGGAACTATTTCCTAAGGTTAGGTCGAAACTAAATGTAATATTTACTTCATTATCTTAAGTATATTAAGTGAGGAAGACTATAAAATTATAGTTTTTTTTAATTGCAATTTAAATGTTTTAAAACTTCATCCCCATAGATCAAATATTTACATATTATTTAGCTCATTCTAGGACACCATTATTTCATTCATGGTATAATCCTAAGATTAATGTTATTAAAAATATTGTTACAGTTAAAATTCATATTTTGTTTATTATTCATTTTATTGTTAAAATAATAGGGATAATAATTGCAATTTCAATATCAAAAATTAAGAATAGAACAGCAATTAAAAAGAATTGAATTGAAAAAGGAGATCGTGCTGATCTTTTTGGATCAAATCCACATTCAAAAGGTGAAGCTTTTTCTCGATCTTTTTTTGATACCTTTGAGATTGTGGCACATATTAATATTAATAATAAGGATATAATTATACTAAATGTTATAGATCAATTAATTAAATATATTATTCTTTCTTAAATTAAGTTCTTTTGATTGGAAGTCAAATATATTTATATATACTAAAAGAATAATATTAGCTACCTCATCAGTAAATTGAGATGTAAAGAAATAATCATACTACATCTACAAAATGTCAGTATCATGCAGCTGCCTCAAATCCAAAGTGATGATTTATAGAGAAGTGATATTTTATATGTCGGATTAAACATACTGTTAAGAATAAAGTACCAATAATTACATGAATTCCATGGAACCCTGTTGCCATATAAAAACATGATCCATAAATTGAGTCTCTAATACAAAATTCTGCTTCTTTATATTCATAAGCTTGCAAAATAGTAAAGTAAATTCCTAATATTACAGTTATTATTAATCTTTTTTTTCTTTCTGAATATCTATTATTTATTAATCTTTGATGAGCTCATGTTACTGTTATTCCTGAACATAACAAGATTATTGTATTTAATAAGGGGATTTCTATTGGGTTAAATACAATAATGCCTCTTGGAGGTCATATTATTCCAATTTCCACTGTTGGAGATAAACTACTATGGAAAAATCCTCAGAAAAATGAAATAAAAAATAATACTTCTGAGATAATAAATAAAATTATTCCAATTTTTAATCCATTAGTAACTTTTATAGTGTGATATCCTTGAAATGTTGATTCACGAATAATATCTCGTCATCATTGAAATATAGTTAATAATAAAATAATAATTCCTAATATTATCAAATATATTTCATTTTTATGGAATCATAAAACTATGCCTGAAGTTAGAGTTATAGCTCCCATAGACCCTGTTAAGGGTCATGGGCTATAATCTACTAAGTGATATGGGTGATTTTTTTTTGTTTTCATATTTAATAACTTCTCTAGAATATAAAGTAGATAATACTGAAAATACATATGCTTGAATAATAGCTACTGCTGACTCAAATATTATTAATAATATTTGTACTATTATAATTATTATTAATATAATATGATTAACTTCAATTGATTTATTTCCTAATAATCTTATTAGTAAATGTCCTGCAATTATATTAGCAGTTAATCGAACAGCTAGACTTCCTGGTCGAATAATATTTCTAATTGTTTCAATTATAACTATAAAAGGTATTAATACAAAAGGAGTTCCTGTTGGTACTAAATGGGCAAATATATAATTAGTATTATTAATTCAACCAAATATTATTATTCTTATTCATAAGGGTAATGCTAATGATATTGAAAATACTAAATGACTGGATCTAGTAAAAATATAAGGTATTAATCCTATAAAATTATTTAATAAAATAAATGTGAAAAGAGAAATTATGATTAATGTTATTCCTTCGGAGTTTTTTCCTATCAGTAATTTAAATTCTATATGGAGATTATTATTAATTTTATTAAATAGAATTGAAGTTCAATTAGGTAATAGTCAGAAGGAATATGGTATAATTAATATTATAATTAATGTGCTTATTCAGTTTATTGAATAATTTATTGAAGTTGCTGGATCAAATGTTGAGAATAAATTTGTTATCATTTTCAGTTTATTTGATTATTTTCCTCATTAAATTTTTTATTTTTATTATTATTTATTTTTATTATTGAGAAGTAAATAATAAAATTTATTAAACAGAAACTAATCAAGGTATATATATATAATATATCTCATCATAAAGGGGCTATTTGAGGCACTAAAGATTATTATTTTATAATTTTTTTAATTTGACAAATTAATGTTTTAATTTTTAAACTAAATCTTTAATATTTCATTAAGAGTATTTTTAAATTACTATATATTGGTTTAAGAGACCAATGCTTAATTTTCAGCCACTTAATGATAAGGAATTAATTCATTTTAGAAAATTTTTAGTTGTGGTTCTTTCAATTATAATAGGTATAAATCTATGGTTTGCACCACAGATTTCTGAGCATTGTCCAAATATTAGGCCAGGACGTCTAATGTTAATAGTTCCTTGGTTTAGACGTCCTGGTACTGCATCAATTTTAACTCCTAATGAGGGAACTGCTCAGGAGTGTAAAACATCAGCTGCAGTTACTACAATACGAATTTGAGTATTTAAGGGGATAATTGTTCGATTATCAACTTCTAATAATCGAATTTCTTTTAAATTTAATTCATTTGTAGGTTTTATATATGAATCAAACTCATTATCTCCAAAATCTGAATATTCATATCTTCAATATCATTGATGACCAATTACTTTAATTGTAATTGATGGATTATTAATTTCATCAATTATATATAATAGTCGTAAAGAAGGTAAAGCAATAAAGATTAAAGTAATTGCAGGAGTTATTGTTCAAATTAATTCAATTGTTTGACCTTCTAATAAATATCGATTAATTAATTTATTATTTATTATTCTTATTATAATGTAAGTTACTATAATTGTAATTATAGATAGAATTATAATTGTATGGTCATGAAAGAATGTTAATTGTTCTATTAATGCTGAGTTAGCATCTTGTATAATAAAATTTCCTCATGTTGCTATTTCTAATAAAAGTGTATACTTTATTTATGAAGTTTAAGTTCATTGCACTAATCTGCCATATTAGAATGAGGATAAAATAGGAATTTCATTATATGAATGTTCTGCTGGAGGGGTTTTTTGAAGTCATTCAATTCTTGATATTATATTTTCATTATTTAGTAGTATTCGTTTTGTAATAATTCTTTCTCATATGATTATGATAAAAATGATAATACTAATTATTGATATTATTCTACCAATTGATGAAATAATATTTCATCCAATATATCTATCAGGATAATCTGAATATCGTCGAGGTATTCCTCTTAATCCTAGAAAATGTTGAGGAAAAAATGTAATATTTACACCTAAGAATATTACAATAAATTGTATTTTTAATCATTTAGGATTTATTGTAATACCTGTAAATAATGGGAATCATTGGATAAATCTTCTTATAATAGCAAATACAGCTCCTATTGATAATACATAATGGAAATGGGCTACTACATAGTATGTATCATGTAATACAATATCAATTGATGAATTAGCTAAAATTACTCCTGTTAACCCTCCGATTGTAAATAGGAAAACAAATCCTAAGGCTCATATTAATGAAGGAGAATATTTTATTTTTACTCCATGTATTGTTGCTAATCATCTGAAAATTTTAATACCTGTTGGTACAGCAATGATTATGGTTGCTGATGTAAAGTATGCTCGTGTATCTACATCTATTCCTACTGTGAATATATGATGTGCTCACACAATAAACCCTAGAATTCCAATTGCTAATATTGCATAAATTATACCAATATTACCAAATGTTTCATTTTTTCCTCTTTCTTGACTAATAATATGGGAAATTAGACCAAATCCTGGTAGAATTAAGATATATACTTCAGGATGTCCAAAGAATCAAAATAAATGTTGATATAAGATAGGGTCTCCTCCTCCTGAAGGATCAAAAAATGATGTATTAAAGTTTCGGTCTGTTAATAATATAGTAATAGCTCCTGCTAGAACAGGTAGGGATAATAATAATAGTAGTGCAGTAATTCCTACTGATCAGACAAATAAAGGGATACGTTCTGGGGTTATACCCATTGGTCGTATATTTATAATAGTTGAAATAAAATTTACTGCTCCTAAAATTGATGATACACCTGCTAGGTGTAATCTAAAAATAGCTAAATCTACAGATGCTCCACTATGAGAGATATTTCTGGATAAAGGAGGATAAACTGTTCAACCAGTTCCTGCTCCAGATTCAGTTAGTCTTCTTATTATTAATAATGTTAGTGAAGGGGGTAACAGTCAAAAGCTTATATTATTCATACGAGGAAAAGCTATATCTGGAGCTCCAATTATTAAAGGTACAAGTCAATTTCCAAATCCACCAATTATAATTGGTATTACTATAAAAAAGATTATAATAAAGGCGTGAGCTGTAACTACAACATTATAAATTTGATCATCTCCAATAAATCTTCCGGGTTGTCCTAATTCAATTCGGATAATTATTCTTATTGCTGATCCTACTATTCCTGCTCATATACCAAATATAAAGTATAAAGTACCAATATCTTTATGATTAGTTGAGTATAATCATTTATTCAATTATTAAAATTAATAATAAGGTGACTGAATTTATAGGTGATAAATTGTAAATTTATTTATGGAAACAATTTCCCCTTATTATATATTAAGCTTTATAGTCAATATTAAATATGATATTAGACTGCAATTCTAAAGTAAGATATATCTTAAAGCTTATAATAGTTTATATTTTTAACTTTGAAGGTTAATAGTTTATCTTTAACTTAAAGCTTTAAAATATAAATATTAGTTAATTATTATATAATATCTATAATTATAATTAAAGGTAATCTAAAATTTATAATTATTCTTATTATGATTAATAATTTATTATAATTTGTTGTAGATCATTTTATTGAGATATTAAATGTTAAAAATATATTGGTTATAATTCGTATATAAAATATTAGGGTAAATAATCTAAATATAACTATAATAATTATTATGAAATATTCTCTTTCATTAATTATGGATTGTATAACAATTCATTTGGGTAAGAATCCAATAAAGGGAGGTAATCCTCCTAATCTTAATATTATAATAAATCAATTAATTTTTTCTATATTTATTATATATATTCCTCTTAATTGATTCAAATAATAAATATTATAATATTTAAATATTTTTACTGCTATAAATATTATAATACTATAAATAGTAAAATATAATATTCATAAGTTTATAAATTTAATAAGGGATATTATTCATCCTATATGATTAATTGAAGAATATCCTATTATTTTACGTAATGATGTTTGATTAATCCCCCCCATTCTTCCAATAATAACACAAGATAAGATAGAAATATTAATAATATAATTATTATATATGTTTCTAATTATTATTAAAGGAGCTAGTTTTTGTCATGTTATTAGAATAATTACTTTGTTTCAGTTTATGTTAGATATAATCTTTGGTATTCAAGAATGGAAAGGGGCAGCTCCTAATTTAATTAGTATACTTAATGTAATAATTGTATTAATAAACTCTTTTCTTATATTTACATTAATTGATTTAATTAGAATTATTATTATAAATAAAGCTCTTCTTATAGCTTGAACTAAAAAATAAATTATTCCAGCTTCAGTTCTTGATTTATTTACTTTATTAATAATTAAAGGTATAAAAGCTATTATATTTATTTCTAATCCAATTCATATACTTATTCAATTATTTGAAGATAATGTAATTATTGTTCTTATAATTAAAATCATTGAAAATAATCAAGTTCTTTTTTTAATTAGAGAGGAGAGTACTTCTCTATAAGCAGGGTATGAACCTGATAGCTTTATTTAGCTTACCTTTCTTTATTATTATTAATATTATATAAAAGTGTAAGATGCACATTAGATTTTGATTCTTTTAGGTATGGTTTAATTCCATATTATATAGATATAATTTATTTAATAAGAGTATAATAATACATGTTCTATTCTATCAAAATAGTCCTTAAAATTCGGGCATCTTATT